ACAATAATGCTTTCGAATAAGCATGAGTAATCAAATGAAATAAAGCAGCTCGATACGAGCCCATGCCTAAAGCTAACATCATATAACCCAATTGAGACATTGTAGAATAGGCTAAACTTCTCTTAATATCTTTTTGAGCAAGGGCGAAAGTAGCTCCTAATAGTACTGTTATTATACTTATTAAAGATATTAGATTCATTATGTAAGGTATAACTATGAAAAGAGGAAGAAGCCGAGCAACAAGAAAAATGCCCGCTGCTACCATCGTAGCAGCATGGATAAGAGCCGAAATCGGGGTAGGCCCCTCCATGGCATCGGGTAACCATACATGAAGAGGGAATTGCGCAGATTTAGCAACTGCACCGGAAAATAATAGAAAAGCACACAAAGTAACAAATACAAAATTTAAATCATTATTATAACTTAAATTATTCAATATTTCGAACAAATCCCGAAATTCAAAACTACCTGTTATCCAATAAAGACCCAAAATTCCTAAGAATAACCCAAAATCCCCTATCCGATTAGTTACAAAAGCTTTTTGACAAGCATTTGCCGCAACAGGTCTTGTGAACCAAAAACCTATTAATAGATAAGAACACATTCCAACCAATTCCCAAAAAATATAAATTTGTATCAAATTAGAACTAATAACCAATCCCAACATGGAAGTATTGAAAAAACTCATATAAGCAAAAAATCTTACATATCCTTGATCATGAGACATATAATTATCACTATAAATAAGAACGATAATTCCAACAGTAGTGATTAATATTAACATAATAGAAGTAAGTGGGTCGATCAAGTGTCCGAACTCTAAAGAAAAATCATTATTGAGAGTCCAAGACCATACATATTGATATATGGAATTGCTATTTATTTGCCCAATAGACAGATCCGCCGAAAAAAGAAGAAGTATACTTAATAAAAAAACACTAGGAAAAGCCCACATACGACGAATACTTTTGGTTGCCGTTGGAAAAAGGAGAAGCCCTACTCCTATTAAGACAGTAACTGAAAGTGGAACAAAAGGTATGATCCATGCATATGGATATGTATGTTCCATAAAAAATAAAACCCCTTTTTGATTATTAATTAATTGTTTCCGATTCACCAGATCTTATTTCTTTTGAAAGAACTCAATAAAAAAATTAAGATATGCAAGACCTCATTTTTATATTTTTAATCTAATATTCTGATTCTTTACCAAATCCGTCAAATATGCAAATTCATAAGTTACAATTGATCAAATGATATAATCGTTACTAGTGAAAAGTTAATACTTAATTATTTAATTATTAAGAAGAGAAGATTAAGTAAGATCTTTATGTAGATATAGAAAATTTTAATTTCAATTATTTTGATGAATAAAAAATTGTACCAAATAGGGGTACTTAATTTTGATATGAATCATAAGAGCTACCAAGGTCAATAACTTCATCCAAGAAAAAGGACCCATTAATAAGTTTTTTATTTGGAATCATTAACGGGTTAATTGTAGAATAGAATTCTAGAACTTATTTATTGTCTTCCATTCCAATAAAATATATTTCGTTTTATAGGAGACACTATGATATCCCTCAATTAAAATAAACGAAGTAATTACTAAACTACCCTTTGACTTTTTTTATGGAGGAAGTTCCCTTTTTCAAAATTGATTAAGAATCTCATTCAATTAAAATTGAATAATACAAAAATTAGGTGTATTCTCTCTTTTAGCTTGACCCATTAATAGAATAAAAACGTGAATCTTTGTTTTTATTAGTTTTTAGTTTTTGGATTTATTTCTTATTTTTTAACTTTTTGATATATTTTATTACAAATTATTAGAAGCACACCAAAAATAGACCAAAGAATCCTTTTCTTTTTTTATTTTTAGTTTATCAGATTTTCTTGGTACCTTTGATCCTATAGTTTGAATACACGGATATAAAGGCATCCATTACTATTAGTATATTAGTAATTCTTTGTTCGTCCGGATTCTTTTATGTATAAATCAATATTAATATTTGATGTGATTTTCACAGATACGGATCCATAATTTTGGTTTTTACGCCAATAGTATCATCTATAAAATAGATAGATAGATGTCTTTCACATCCAACTATAGCAATGAGTAGTAATCTCTTAATTTTGAATGGCAGTCCCCAAAAAACGTACTTCTATGTCAAAAAAACGTATTCGTAAAAATTATTGGAAAAAGAAGGGATATTGGGCAGCATTAAAAGCCTTTTCATTATCAAAATCTCTTTCGACCGGAAATTCAAAAAGTTTTTTTGTGCCAACAAATCTAAAAAAATAATAAAACTTTGGAATAATTTGCATTGGAACTGACTCAAAAATGAGTTAGTTTTTTGTTATATGTTCTCTATAATTCACAGCCTAATGTTTTGAACTGATCAATAAGAAATAGAACCTTTTTTTGATTTATGTTATTTAGATAAGAATTTGGAAAGTTTCAAAATAAAAAATAGTACTTTAGTTCTGTTACCAAAAAAGTGATAAAGGACGTTTTTTAGTTCTATCTCTAGATAGTTCTTCCCCCTATCTAGGGATAGAACTATCTAGTTATAACAGTTCTATTCCAATGGAGGATAAACTACGTGAGAGCTTATGGTTAAGTTAAAATAAAAACTGAAATATAACGGAACATGAGAAGTACTATTATTGAACGTTCAAATACCTATAAAAATGGATTCGTATTCATGTTCATGAATTTGAATCTTTCCTAAACATGAATTGACTACTTAATATGAATAAGTTATTATGATTTTGAACAAGCCGCTATGGTGAAATCGGTAGACACGCTGCTCTTAGGAAGCAGTGCTAGAGCATCTCGGTTCGAGTCCGAGTGGCGGCATGGGATCTTCTAAAAGAGATAGAATAAGTCCTATAAGTAATGAAATTCCCTATTTTCATTTCCTAATCATAATTAGGGTACTCTCCCCTTTTTCCTTTTAAAACATAAAAATATGATATTTTTGACTTTCGAACATATATTAACTCATATATCCCTTTCTATTATTTCCGTTTTAATTACAATTTATTTGATAACCTTATTAGTAGATGAAATAATAGAACTAGATAATTCATCAGAAAAGGGGATGATAGCTATCTTTTTCTGTATAACAGGATTATTAATCACGCGGTGGATTTATTCGCGACATTTTCCATTAAGTGATTTATATGAATCATTAATCTTCCTTTCATGGAGTTTCTCCATGATTCATATGGTTCCATATTTTAAAAAACATAAAAATAATTTAAATGCAATAACCGCGCCAAGTGCTCTTTTTACCCAAGGCTTTGCTACTTCCGGTCTTTTAACCGAAATGCATCAATCCGCAATGTTAGTGCCTGCTCTACAATCCCAATGGTTAATGATGCATGTAAGTATGATGGTATTGGGTTATGCGGCTCTTTTATGTGGATCATTATTATCAGTAGCTCTTTTAGTCATTACATTTCGAAAAGACATAAGGATTTTCGGTAAAAGCAATTATTTAGTAAATGAATTACTTTCCTTTGATGAGAGCCAATATATATACATAAATAAAAGAAGCAATATTTTACGAATGAATTCCCTTCTTTCTGAAAGGAATTATCACAAGTATCAATTGATTCAACAATTAGATTATTGGAGTTATCGTGTTATTAGTCTAGGGTTTATCTTTTTAACCATAGGTATTCTTTCAGGAGCAGTATGGGCTAATGAGGCATGGGGATCATATTGGAATTGGGACCCAAAAGAAACTTGGGCCTTTATTACTTGGACCATATTTGCGATTTATTTACATACACGAACAAATAAAAATTTGCAAGGTGCAAATTCCGCAATTGTGGCTTCCGTGGGGTTTCTTATAATTTGGATATGCTATTTCGGGGTCAATCTATTAGGAATAGGACTACATAGTTATGGTTCATTTAACATCTAAAAATTGAATTTCAAATTAAAGGCTTTACGAATACAGATGTGGGACAGCTTATATATATTTATATAACTTATACTTATATATAAGAAAACTTTGTGTATGTAAACCAACGAGAACCATTTGAATCAAGTAGTCTAGTGATTCAAATGGTTCTGACAAAGGCGAAAGATAACAGGTTACAATTCCCTTCCCCTTTTTCTTTTTAATATATTTAAGGATAAGAAAAAATAAGCGTTTTTTTATTCTACTTTATTCTACAACAAATAATTAAAAAATGACTAAGACCAAAAAAAGGGAAATCCTATGGTTTTCCTTTTTTGATCTTAGTTATAAAGTTATAAAAACTATCTATAAAAAAAATTAGATATAATAGTTTCGGCCTTGTCAACGGATAATGAAAGAATGAAATCGGGGTAAATACCAATCCCCATTACCGGGAGAAAGATAGAAATTGAAAGAAATAACTCTCGCGGTCCAGAATCAAAAAAAGAAGAGTTTGGGGCATTAAATAGCTTGTATCCATAGAACATCTGGCGTAACATAGATAATAAATAAATAGGAGTTAGTATCATTCCAATTGCCATTACACAAGTAATTATTATTTTGGGTATTAAAAAATATTTTTGGCTGGTAATTATTCCAAAAAATACTATTAATTCTGCAACAAAACCACTCATGCCCGGTAATGCAAGGGAAGCCATCGCTAAAATACTGAACATTGTAAATATTTTTGGCATTGGAATAGCTATTCCACCCATTTTGTCGAGATAAACAAGACGTATCCTATCATAACTGGTTCCTGCCAAGAAAAAAAGTGCAGCGCCAATAAATCCATGAGAAATTATTTGTAAAATGGATCCATTGAGTCCTGTATCAGTTATAGAGCCAATTCCTATAATTATGAAACCCATATGAGATACAGAGGAATAGGCTATTCGTTTTTTTAAATTACGTTGGCCAGGGGATGTTGAAGCTGCATAGATGATTTGTATTGTGCCTACTATTAACAACCAGGGCGAAAATATAGAATGAGCACGGGGTAATAATTCCATATTGATTCGAATCAACCCATAAGCTCCCATTTTTAATAAGATTCCAGCTAGAAGCATACAAGTACTGTAATGTGCTTCTCCATGGGTATCTGGTAACCATGTATGGAGAGGTATAATCGGTGATTTTACAGCAAAAGCAATCATAAATACCAGATAAAATATGATTTCCAATGCTACAGGGTACGGTTGATTAACTAATGTTTCCAAATTTAATGTTGGTTCATTGGAACCATATAAACTGATACCCAAAACGCCTATCAAGAGAAAAATAGAACCTCCTGCAGTGTACAAAATAAACTTTGTAGCTGAGTATAGGCGTTTCCTTCCTCCCCACATAGATAGGAGTAAATAAACAGGAATTAATTCTAACTCCCACATGATGAAAAAAAGTAAAAGGTCTCGAGAAGAAAATAATCCAATTTGACCACTGTACATTGTTAACATCAAGAAATGGAATAATCGGGAATCTCGAGTAACTGGCCGACCCGCTAAAGTGGCTAAAGTGGTGATAAAGCCGGTAAGCAAAATGGGTCCTATAGAAAGTCCATCTATTCCTAATCTCCAATCAAAATCAAAAAAATTAATCCATTTATAATCCTCCGAAAATTGGATTAATGGATCATCCAATTGAAAATGATAACCGAATGCATAGGTCGTTAGAAGGAGCTCTAAGATGCATATACATATAGTATACCACCTTATTATCTTATTTCCTCTATGAGGTAGAAAGAAAATTAAGGAACCCGCGAATATAGGAAAAACTACAATTATGGTTAACCAAGGAAAATAATTCGTGGTAAAGACAAGATACACTTGGACAAAAAAACCAAATGAATTTGTGTGGAGTTTTTTAGAACATATTAATAAGCTAGACCCATGCTGCGAGTTGTTTCATGCCATAAATAAACTCGAACACTCAAGAAATCCGTTGGACAAGCGGATTCACATCTCTTACAACCGACACAGTCTTCTGTTCTTGGAGCAGAAGCAATTTGTTTAGCTTTACATCCATCCCAAGGTATCATTTCTAATACATCCGTGGGGCAAGCTCGAACACATTGAGTACACCCTATACATGTATCATAAACCTTTACTGAGTGTGACATTGGATCTATTATTAATTTTTAAACGTCATAAATTTTCGATCTAGTAAACTTATAAAATGAATTCTATATTTAGACACCAGATGAATCAATGATTAAGCAGAATTTTTCTAATGAATCTATTTCTGGATCGGCTCATGAGGGGAGAGAGGGCCAGGATACTTTGATTTATTACGTTTTCGTAAACATGATCATATATTACGTATGATACATGCTAATTGGAATTGATGAAGATTCTTATTTAAAATATATATTTGAGGAATATAATTCATTTTTATGATTAATCTTACTTATTCAAAAAATTGGATTGGTTGATACGAATAGAGTTTCTATTAAGATAAATTGACGAAACAATTGCTAATCCAATAGCTGCTTCAGCGGCTGCAATAGCTATAACAAAAATTGAGAAAATGTCTCCTATTAATTGGCGATTATCAAAAAAATCTGAAAATGTTACTAAATTTAGATTAACTGCATTCAGTATAAGTTCAAGACACATAAGGGCTCGAACCATATTTCGACTCGTGATCAATCCATAGATACCAATAGAAAATAAATAAGCACTCAAAATAAATACATGTTCGAGCATCATTGACCAACTCCTTATCAATATCGATGCATTTCAAGATGAATAACAATTAAACCGATTTAATTGATTAGAATATAATAAGTACGGAGCTCACAAATGTGTAACAAAGACAAATAAATCAATCTATTTTATTGGTAGTAATAGATTGAAATAAAAACATTTCCATTTTATATATGAACAATCTTTAAATAGAATTGAAACATGAAACAAAGTTTTATTTGGATTGATAATTTATTACTGACGAGCCACAGCAATTGCACCTATCAAAGCAACTAAAAGAATTATGGAAATAAGTTCAAATGGAAGAAAAAAATCTGTTGCTAAATGAATCCCAATTTGTTGACTATTACTTATCAAATCTTGCTCTATAATCTGATTTGATCTTGTAGTCCAAATAATACCATACCATGAAGTATCTGGAATAATAGTAATTAGTGAAACAAAAATACTTGTACAAACCATCGAAGTAACCCTATCCCCAACGGTCCAAAGAGTCAAATCTTTGTAAGATCCTGAACCATTCATAAACATCACAGCAAATATGATTAAAACATTTATAGCCCCTACGTAAATAAGGAGCTGTGCGGCAGCTACAAAATGGGAATTTGATGAAATATAGAATAAAGATATACAAACAAGAACTAATCCCAATGAAAATGCAGAATAAATTGGATTGGTAAGTAATACCACTCCCAGACCTCCTAATATAAGACCCAATCCCAGAAACACTAAAAGAAAATCATGTATTGGTCCAGGTAAATCCATTATATATGTAAAATAATAACTAAATCAAAAATCTTTCATGACCTTATTGACCTGACCAGGAAAATTACCCTATTTTTTGATGATACGTTTTTATGAATTTCATTCTAAATGTTAATAAATTAGAATGGATGTGAATTAATGTGGATCCAATAATTGTATCAATCTTATTCTTTGATAAAAAAAAATGGAACCTTAGTAATTTTGAATTGTTCTTGAAGCATGAGGTTTATTCATTGTTTATTTGAGGCGAATTCAAAATTGTTCGGATTGTGTAATCGTCAATTACTGGCATTGGTAAACGACCCAAAGCTATTTGATTATAATTCAATTCGTGACGATCATAAGTTGAAAGCTCATATTCTTCGGTCATTGATAAACAATTTGTTGGGCAATACTCAACACAATTACCACAAAAGATACAGATTCCGAAATCGATACTGTAATTAAGCAATTGTTTCTTTCGAATATCCGTTTCCAATTTCCAATCAACAACAGGTAAATCTATAGGACATACACGAACACATACTTCACAAGCAATGCATTTATCAAATTCAAAGTGAATTCGACCGCGGAAACGCCCCGATGTGATCAATTTTTCATAAGGATATTGAATAGTTACAGGTAAACGATTTGTGTGGGATAAAGTAATCGTGAAACTTTGACCAATGTACCTTGCAGCTCGTACTGTTTGTTGACCATAATTCATGAACCCGGTTACCATAGGGAACATATTGTGAATATCTATGAGTAATTTTTTTCTTTCTCTTGTTTGATACAAGTTGTGAATAAAAAATAGTTTACAGGGAAAGGAGTTGGGAAGAAGTTGTTAATAATAGATTACCTAGAGAAATAGGTAAAAGGAATTTCCATCCAAGATTTAATAATTGGTCCATTCTTAGCCTAGGTAAAGTCCATCTTGTTGTTATAGGAATGAACAAAAACAAATATGTTTTCACTAATGTAATAAAAAGACCAAGTATTGTTCCAAAAACTCCACTAGCTTTATTTATTTCAAAAAGTTGAGGACTAAATATGTAAGGAATAGATAGATTCCACCCACCCAAATAAAGAACTGTTACAAAGAATGAAGAAACTAGTAGATTTAAATAGGAAGCAACATAAAACAAACCAAATTTTATACCTGAATATTCGGTTTGATAACCTGCTACTAACTCTTCCTCTGCTTCTGGTAAATCAAAAGGTAATCTCTCACATTCTGCTAGGGAGGAAATTATAAAAATGATAAAACCTATAGGTTGACGCCACAAATTCCATCCCCAAAAACCGTATTTTGACTGTGCCTCAATTATATCAACTGTACTTGAACTGTTAGATAATCATAGTCGGTGATAACATCACTGTTCCCATCGCTATTACAGAACCGTACGTGAGATTTTCGCCTCATACGGCTCCTCGAGAATCACAAATAAATCTAAGGACCGGATCAGCATTCTTTATCTTGATATGTTCTAGATAGAGTAAAAATCTATTGAAAGGTCCCGAATTAGACCAATGGAATTCTGTCTACTATAATACTAATTAAGTACTTCTGAATTGATCTCATCCTTTATTTTATCACTTTATTTAATAAGAATTTTAGTTTTGAGTAATAATGAAATTCCTTAAATAAAATACTCCTTGTGTAAATATCCATAGATATTCCAACCCATAGTTTTCGATTACGAAAAAGAATTAGACATTACATTATATAGATATAGAAAAAATAAAAAGAGAGATCTTTTTTTATTTCATTTTTTTTTCGTTCCTACTCGTCTTTCTCAAAAGGGTATTGAAAAAAAAAGTAAAGGATTATTTCGTTCCTAATAGTTATTTCTTTAATTGGTGGATAGGAGCATACTCTGGATCGGAATCGTAGGGAGTACTACCTGATCATTTCTACCAACTTAAAGCCCCAATTTAGTATTCTTTTTATGCGGAAATGTCCCTTTGGATAATTTACATAATATCTATTACTAATCCTTTGTGTAATTTTGGTGTTTCTAACCATCCACTTATTTTTGCGGAATCACCCGTTACATGTATGTAAATACATACAAACGATAGTGAAAACTCCATAGAGTTGATCTTTTGCACCCGCTTCAAGCTACGATATGATGTCCAATCAACCAATCTTGGGGTAAACAGTCTCTACTGCTTATATTTACTTTTGCTTAATCCTGGTACATAGGAAATGAGACTCGATCTTTTTACTGCGAACTTCTAAGCTGTTTTCTTTCACTCATATAACTATCTGATTTAGTTCGTCAACCCAAATGATAAACAAATATAATGAGGATATCTATCCAAACCTTTCCTAGAAATAAAGTCAAAAGAAATAGGAAAAGTTTATGTCTCAACGAATCACACGTAGAGATATTGATAATACACATAGAGTTAATGGTATTTCATAACTAATCGATTGAGCAGCAGCTCGTAAACCACCCAAAAAAGAATATTTATTATTTGATCCATATCCTGACATAAGTAGTCCAATGGGAGCAATACTTGAAATAGCGATCCATAAAAAAACACCAATATTGAGATCGGCTAGCACAAGGTGATAGCCAAAGGGAATTACCGAATAACTTAGTAGAATTGATATGACCGCCATGGATGGTCCGAGACTGAATAAACTGGTATCTCCTCTAGATGGAATAATATTTTCTTTTAAAAGTAGTTTTGTCCCATCTGCTAGCGCTTGGAGAATTCCAAAAGGGCCGGCGTATTCAGGTCCAATACGTTGTTGTATCCCTGCGGATATTTCTCTTTCTAACCATACAATTACTAGTACACTTATTGTAATTCCCAATACAAGAGTCAAGCTAGGGATAAGCATCCATATAATCCCATAGACCTCCTTTAAGAATTCCAATTTTGAAAACGAATTGATATCTTGTACTTCTGTTGTATCAATTATCATTTCAACGATCAACTTCTCCCATAATGATATCTATACTACCTAGTATCGTCATAATATCAGCCAATTTCATTCTTTTAACTAATTGAGGAAGAATTTGCAAATTGATAAAACCGGGTGGTCGGATTTTCCATCGCCAAGGAAAAACACTTCGATCTCCTATCAAAAAAATTCCCAACTCTCCCTTTGGTGCTTCGACTCTCACATAAAGTTCCTGTTTCGGTAATTCAAAAGTGGGCGAAGCTTTTTTACTAATGAATCTATATTCAAAATCATTCCATTCAGGATCGCTTACTCTATCAAAGCATCGGATTTCTAAATTCTCATAGGGCCCCCCTGGAATTCCTTCCAGAACTTGTTGAATCATTTTTATAGATTCCGTCATTTCATTGATTCGTACTAAATAACGAGCTAATGAATCTCCTTCTTTTTGCCATTTTATTTCCCAATCGAATTCGTCATAACACTCATAATTATCAATTTTACGAAGATCCCATTGTATTCCGGAAGCTCGTAGCATTGGTCCTGATAAACCCCAATTTATTGCTTCCTCTCCATTAATAATGCCCACTCCCTCAATTCGTTCTAAAAAAATAGGATTTCGTGTAATAAGTTTTTGATATTCAGAAATCCCTGTTAAAAAATAATCACAGAAATCCAAACATTTATCTATCCAGCCATGAGGTAGATCAACAGCCACTCCTCCGATACGAAAATAATTATGCATCATTCTCATACCAGTGGCAGCCTCGAATAAATCATATACTAATTCTCTTTCTTTAAAAATATAGAAGAAAGGGGTTTGTGCACCAATATCTGCCATAAAGGGACCAAGCCACAATAAATGAGAAGCTATACGACTCAACTCCAACATAATTACTCTGATATAGCTGGCTCTCTTCGGTACTTGAATATTTCCTAATTGCTCTGGTGCATTTACGGTTATTGCTTCTGTGAACATAGTAGCTAAATAATCCCAACGTGTTACATAAGGCAGATACTGTATAATTGTTCGGTTTTCCGCAATTTTTTCCATCCCTCTGTGTAAATAACCCAATATTGGTTCACAGTCAATAACATCTTCACCATCTAGAGTAATGATGAGCCGAAGAACCCCATGCATGGATGGGTGGTGAGGACCCATATTTACTATCATGAGGTCTTTTCTGGTAGCTGGTACATTCATAGGTTTTTCCCCGATTCATTCTTCCATAAATTACTGAAAACAAAAATAAATTTATCCAAATTCAAGATATAATAAATCAAATAATTAAGGTTCTTCAAATTAGTGAGTTTTTAGTTCCCGAATATCCAACCGACCAATTAATTCTTTATAACGTACTCTATTTTTCTTTGACAAATAAGCCAGTAATCGTTGACGTTTTCCCAGAATTTTACGTAGACCTCGCTGAGATAAATAGTCTTTTCTGTGCAATTCTAAATGTGAAGTAAGTCTTCGTATCTTATTGGTGAAACTGAAAACTTGAAATTCAACAGACCCCTGGTTTTTTTCTTTTTCTTCTTTCAAAAAAACTGAACTGAATGCATTTTTTACCATAAAACTCAAAATTCCCCCCCTTTTTATTTTCGTGTTTAAAGATCTAAATTTTACCGATCAGAAATAAAAAAAAATGATAATAATGCCAACCACTTTAATCGGGTATACTTAATTAAATTATGGACTCCTAATTTTATCAAATCGTTTTTTTTATCAAAAAAATGAGTCAATGATCAATCTCATTTTCAATTGAATTAGTATAGAAATATAAAAGAAAAGGACAGCACTTATAAAAGATAAGATAATAAGTTTTAGAGCTAAAAATGGAAATAATTAAAATCAAAGGATTCCATTGAGTTATTTATAGATCTAATTGAGACGTCAACGTCATTGAATTAGTAAGAATGAAATGTAAGATAGCACATGTGTATATGTGTGTATATGCGGTTGCTTTCATATATCAGATATGCTACAGGATATATAGATAAAATCTATCACCCTCTTTCATTGTGGATACATATGTATCCTTACCATATTGAAATGACAGCCGTTAGTGGTATCAAACCAATAGCGATTCATACAAGCTAAATCTTCTAATTGATAGGTTGGCCAAAGAAATAATTTGATTAATTTATTTTTCTCTATCTCAAGATTTGTGCTTTTATCCAAAAATTGATCGCAGTTTTTTACGTTTTTCCCATCGCGAAATACTAGATTTCTATCGCGACTGTTCCCATTTTGGGAATCCAAACAAATTAGAATTCTAAACTCTCTACGACGTCTAAGCGATAAAATATTTTCAGGAACGGGCAAAACATAATAATTTTTGTTTTGATTTTCAGTTATTTTTTGATGTCTTGCAATGGATTTATCAATATATCTTTTTTCTTGGTTTCCTTGATTAGTTTTGTCCTTACTCTTATGAACGAATGAAATACTTATGGTTTGATACATAAGAAATTTTCCATCCTTTGTAACAGACAGACGCACCGGTTCAATAACAAATATACTCTTTTTCATTAATTCTGTAAGAGTTAAATCTTTCTGAATCAGCATTATATCCAGACTAATTTCTCCCCGTTGAATAGAGGATATAGCAATTTCTTTTGGGTTTATCAATCTAAGCAGAAAACAATATACCTTGATATTATTGAGCATTCTTTGATTTAAAGAATCATCCCATCTCAATTGAAAAAGCAAATACCTTTTAAGAAATAAATGGAGTTCCGCTTCTGTATTGCTTTGGTATTCTTTTTTCTTTCTACGTTTTTTTTTGTTTGATCCCATCCTATAATCTTCTTCAAGATCTTTTTCTTGAACTGATCCGTGATTCCGTCGGTTTTGTGCATCTGATCTAGGATTCCCTCGAGTTGGAGATTCTTTTTCTTTTTTCTTTCTATTTTCTAATTCAAGATAGTTTGTTTTATTCGATGACAGATCCTTTTTTGGATTTTCATTGATATTTTGAGTTGCACTAATATTTACATCTCCATTAAAATGTAAAAGAAGTAATTTGATGGGTATGAACCAGGGTTTCGTTTTATATGAATTATAAAGGAGTGCAAATTCTGGGAAGAACCAAAGTTTAAGATTCGATATGGGACGATTTCTTATTTGTTCATTCATTCCCATCCAATCAAACCCTTTTTTATTGGAAGGCTTTATTTGTTGATGAATCGTCAGACCTTCCTTCTCTATTTTTTTGACATTAATAGTCTTAGTCTTTTTATGACTGTTGGTATTGATCCAGGTCTCAATATCGACCGTATTTCTAAGACAAAAATGGATCATTTTCCAATCCCCATATTTTCTATCCGGATTTTTATCCATATCCACAATACCATTTTTTCCTAGATAATTATTGCTAAGAATATCTCCCATTCCATCAAATAATTTGTATTTCCTTGTGTTGTAATTAGAAGAAATAGCTTGGTGATTGTTTACTTGTAATGGTGATACATAAATAGATGAGTTCTTCGTATCTTCATAAGATATAGATTTATATGATAAAAGATCATATCCATAGTTTTTTTGATTTGGTAATTTATAATAATTTTCTTTTTTATAATAAATTCCTTGGTCTTTTTCATAAGAATCCCGTTTGTTTAAATCTTTATTTTGGGCCATCCAACCTTGATTCACTTTATTTCGCCATTTTCCTGGTACTAATTTAGACCATCTAATCTTAGATAAATTATATTGATAATGACCCCTTAACCCTGTTTTCCATTTATTTATTCCAAAATAATCTTTTATTTCGTTTATAAGAAAAAGGGATGTTCCATTATATTGAAGGACAAATCGTAACTTACCCAAGTTAATAACTTGGATTTGTGATAATTTGTAAAAGACATATGCTTGTGACAAAGAGGATAAGTTCTTTGAATTCTTACTAAGATTAGAAAGGGACTTTCTAAAGTTAATTGTATTTTTATTTGTTTTATCAATACCTTCTTGATTGGCTTTAATATTGGAAATGTATTTACTCATATATATATATTTTGATTCAAGAAAAGGTGGCGTATTGATCTGAAGAATATTAATAATAAATAAGAAGATATATATATATATCCTTGCAAAGAAAAATTTTATAAAAAAAATGGATTTACGGATTAATAGAATATTTCTTCTTTTAAACATCGGCCCACAAATTTTTGGAGATTCAAATCTTTCAGCATCATTACTTTTTTTGTTTTTCTTGTCTTTTCGAATTTTTCCTATTTGAGTTCTGATTCGATTTATTTTATCAGTTAGATCTTTTATTTTTTTTTCGTTCGGTGAATAATTTGGCCAATCAAGAGATTTAATTTGACTGGACGATTCATAAATAATACTATTACTGATTCTCAAATCTTTTTCTTTTTTAGTTTCATTCGATCCAGATACTTCTTTCAACCCCAAAAATCGAGTTGGATTTATTTTTAATAGTTCTTTAATTATTCTTTGTATAAAGATAATGTTTTTTATAATTATTTCTTTTGAGATTATTAGAACAAAATTTGTTCTTTCTATTAGAATTAGAAAACAATTAGTTTTCCATTTCAGAATTTTTTTTCTTGGTTTTTTAAAAATGGAGTCAAAAAATAAGGATCTTTTTCGTGGAGAACCAAAAGGTAGTTCCGCTTCCATTCCAAAAACTGT